CAAAATTTATTAATGATGAATAAATAGGTTTATATAAAAAGAAGGCTATAAATATTCCCCAATAAGCTATACTAACCGAAAAAGTTGCATTTATCACAAATTCATACCAATCCACAGAATTCTTCGAATTTGAATGTAAAAGATTTATAGATGGAGTTAACCATTGAGTTAATATATCCAAATCCGTTCCTTCGTGATTGAATGGAATTCCTATGAATCCAATGAAGGAAGTAAACAGAATCAATACAACCAGAGTAAATAACATAGTATTGTCCGATTCATGAGGATATGAAGAAATATTTTTATTGTCAAAATCAGTAATAGTAATAAAAGATCGGATCATTTTTATTAAATTTCCATCAATTTTATATAGGTTTTTTGTTTTCGAAAAAAAAGAAGCCCTTTCCTTATTGTTCATTGTTAATAAGGTTAATAAACCAAAATTTTTATTAATATTCATCGTTTTCAATCCTTCTTTACCCCATAGAGATATTGAATAGAAGTAACTACTTTTTTTTCCACTGTAATTTTTTAAATAAATGTTCAAATGACCTTCAAAAGTAAGTAAATAGATTCGAAACATATAAAATGCAGTTAATCCGGCCGTGAAATAAGCTATTATTGCGAAAATCGGCGAATATAACCAACTACCATTAAGAATTTCATCTTTGGACCAAAAACAAGCAAGAGGCGGAATACCACAAAGAGAAAGTGTACCTATTAAAAAAGCAGTTTTTGTAATTGGCACATGTTTTGTTAATCCCCCCATAAGAACCATATTCTGACTTTTATCTGGAGAATATCCAACAATAGCTTCCATTGAATGAATAACGGATCCGGATCCTAAAAACAATAATGCTTTTGAATAAGCATGAGTAATCAAATGAAATAAAGCAGCTCGATAAGAACCTATACCTAGGGCTAACATCATATAACCCAGTTGAGACATTGTAGAATAAGCTAAACTTCTCTTAATGTCTTTTTGAGCAAGAGCTAAAGTAGCTCCTAATAGTACGGTTATTATACCTATAAAAGATATTCCATTCGTTATGTAAGGTATGACTACGAAAAGAGGAAGAAGTCGAGCGACTAGAAAAATCCCCGCCGCTACCATGGTAGCAGCATGTATGAGAGCTGAAATAGGAGTAGGCCCCTCCATAGCATCAGGTAACCATACATGAAGGGGAAATTGGGCAGATTTAGCAACTGCACCAGCAAATAACAAGAAAGTACACAAAATACAAAATAAAAAATGGATCTCATTTTTATTAATTAAGTTATTGAATATTTCAAACAAATCCCGAAACTCGAAACTGCCTGTTATCCAATAAATACCTAAAATTCCTAATAATAAGCCAAAATCCCCTACACGATTAGTCACAAACGCTTTTTGACAGGCATTTGCAGCAATAGGTCGTATGAACCAAAACCCTATTAATAGATACGAACACATTCCAACTAATTCCCAAAAAATATAAATTTGTATCAAATTTGAACTAGTAACTAATCCCAGCATGGAAGTATTGAAAAAACTCATATAAGCAAAAAATCTCAAATATCCCCGATCATGAGACATATAATTATCACTATAAACAAGAACTAGAATTGCAACAGTAGTAATTAACATTGACATAATAGAGGTAAGTGGATCGATCAAGTAGCCGAATTCTAAAGAAAAATCATTATTAATAGTCCAAGACCATACATATTGATAAATAGAATTGCTATTTATTTGCTGAATAGACAGCTTCATCGAGAAAATCATAACTATACTTAACAACAAAATACTAGAAAAAGCCCAAATACGCCGAAGATTTTTTGTTGTCGTCGGAAAAAGGAGAAGTCCCACTCCTATTAACAAAGGAACCGGAAGTGGAGTGAAGGGTATGATCCATGCATATTGGTATATATGTTCCATAATCAAATATCTAAATTTTTTATTTAAATTTTATTTTTTGTTTACGATTCGCCGGTTCTTGCCTCTTTTGAATTGAAAGAAGCCAATAAAAAAAATCAAGTTTTTATTTTACATAACTTAAAAAAATAGAATTTGTTAATTTACTATTTTATATTAAATAAAATTTTTAATTAATATTATTAAACATTTTTTATTTTAATATTCAAACCAAGAAGTTCTAATTGGTCAAATAATTAATTTGTTAGTAAAAGTAAATCCTTAATTATTTAAGTAAATGTAAAATGTTGAAGTCTCTGAAGTAGGAATCAAAAAAATTCTACTTTCATTTACAGTTAAGTTATTTATAATATATATAATAAAGATAAAAAAATTAGACTAAAAAATAGTATGAATCAGAAGATCTACTAAAAATCTAATAAACAATCTAATAAAAAAATAAGTAATACAAAAAACTAGGAACTAGTTATTTTAATAAGTTTATTCAGTAGTTTATTCATAATTATTAACTGGTTTTACGAAAAATTATTTGATTGTCTTCCGTTCCAAACGAAAAACAAAAAAAACATAGAAAAATATTCTTTTTTTTTTTATAGTTATATATTTTATATAGTTTATAGAAAAAAAGGATATGATACCTCTTACTTTACTTTACTTTACTTTACTTTACTACTTTACCATAACATAGAATAAAAAAAAATCACTAAAATGTCTCAAATTATGGATTCTTTAAACAAATTAATTTATGGGATTAAATTATGGATATCATTTCAATTTGAAAATTGGAAATTCGATTTATTTAGATTTTCGAAAAAAAAAAGAAAAAATTCAAGCTTTTCAATTAAGATTTGCTAACTTAAATTTTTCGATGTGGCTTAATATGCGCATGTAAATTAAATGAAATACAGCAAAAATATACAAAATATATAGAGATCTTAAGTATAAGTAGAAATTTTGATTAATTATTTAATTTTTATTAAATTTATTCATCAATTTCGCACGAAGTATTTTAAATTATAAATAAATATTATACTCCATAGAAAATTTTGTTTCTCCTAATTGAATATTTTAGGGAATTTTAATATATATATATATATATTTCATATATTTTTAGTTAGATTATGCTTTTCTATAATGAAAAATTTGACTAAAAGGCCCTGTATGGTATAGAATCTAAAAAATACATGGATAATTAATTATATAGTAAACAAATATTTCATATATTTTTAGTTAGATTATGCTTTTCTATAATGAAAAATTTGACTAAAAGGCCCTGTATGGTATAGAATCTAAAAAATACATGGATAATTAATTATATAGTAAACAAAGATTCGTTTGACCAATAGATGTTTTTCACATCCAACTACAACAATGAGTAATCCATTTTAAATGGCAGTTCCAAAAAAACGTACTTCTATTTCCAAAAAGCATATTCGTAAAAATTTTTGGAAAAAAAAGGGATATTGGGCAGCGTTAAAAGCTTTTTCAATAGCAAAATCTCTTTATTCCGGGAATTCAACTTTGTTTATAGAAAAAAAAAATAAAAAAAATCTTCGTCGAATACGAACAATCGAAATACGAACAATAGAAGTCGGCCTAACCCAAAAAAATCTTATAACAAATTGGAACGATGACGCATCTTATAGTAAACAAAGTAAAACGATTCTACTATAGTAGGAATAGTAGGAATCAAAAAATTTGAAACAAAAAAAAGGAGTTTTATATGATTTATCCGTCTTTTCTACTAGGCAATTCCGCATCTTTAGCTATGAAGCTAATGAATTCGGTCGTTGTGGTCGGACTCTATTATGGATTTCTGACCACATTATCCATAGGCCCTTCTTATCTCTTACTTCTCCAAGCTCATTTTCAGGTTATAGAAGAAGGAGAAGAAGAAGCAATCGAGAAGGAGGTAGCCGCATCAACTGGTTTTCTGATAGGACAGCTCCTGATGTTCATATCGATCTATTATAGGCCTCCGCGTCTAGTATTGAGTAGGCCTCGTACAATAACTTTCATAACTGTACCTTATCTTTACCTTCATTACATGTGGTACAGTTACGAAGACTTTTTTGTTGATGAAAAATCTACTCGCAAAAATTCAATGCGTACGCGTAATCTCAGCATTCAATGTATATTCCTGAATAATCTCTTTTTTCAATTATTGAGCCATTTCTTTTTTTTCCCAAGTACAATGTTTTTCAGATTACTCAACGTTTATATGTTTCGATACAACAACAAGATATTATTTTTAACAAGTAGTTTTGTTGGTTGGTTAATTGGTCACATTTTATTCATGAAATCGGTTAGATTCGTATTAGTATGGATACAGCAAAATTATTTGGTTAGATCGGGTAAGCCTGTTAGGACTAAAAAGTACCTTTTCTATGTGTTTCGATTTTATCAGAATTTGATCTTCGATTTGAGAAATTTTTTTGGTCTAATCGGTGGTATTCTCGTATTTTTTACATGTCTACTCATTTTTAACAAAATGCCGTTACCTATTTTGACTTATAAACCGAAAGAAGCCGAAGTGGAAATAGACCGAGAAAAAGCTGAAGAATATTTTTATAGAATAGGCCTAGCGAAAGAAGGGGAATTTACCAAGGAAGAGCCTTCTCCTCCCCTTTTTAAACTTTTTAAAGTTTTTAAAGAAGCATTCTATAAAAAAATCCCAACTTCTGATCAAAATGATGGAAAAAAAAGAATTTCTTTTTCACATCCACCTAGTTTAGCCGCTTTCTCGGGAATGATACAAAAAAAGACTTCTTTGTCTACAACAGAAAAATTATCATCTGATGAACTGTACAATTATGGGATTCGTACCAATGAACAAAAAAAGAACAGCTTAAGCACTGAATTTTCTAAAGAAATTGCAGTTTTAGACAGAAAAGGGCTTAAAGAGATAAATGGATTGGAAAAAAAAACTCGATTAGCCGATAAAAAAAAAGATAAAATACAATATTTCCAAAAAACATCTGATCCCCTTAAGAGGGGATCCCCTCAGGGACACCCCAAAAAGCCACCTGCACCCACACCCTTCAAAAGATTAACTGACCTCTTCTTTCTTCCACCCGAAGCTCAACTTATAAAAAATAATGAAAGGTACCTAGAAAAATGTAGACCCGACGCGATAATTATAGCAGAATTTAGGTATTTCATGTCTTTTATAAACGATTCCTTGGCTCAAAGTAAAGGGTTTCATCAAAATTTTATTGAAAGGGAGGGAAAAATAAAAGAAATCGAGAAAAAAACTCTTTTCTGGCCATCCAGTCTACTAAAAAATATACAACAATTACGGAAACAAGAAAAAGATGCGGTGTTAGTGGAGGCTGATATTGCCGGACTGCCATGCAGGCGTGCAACTGTTTTGCTTTCTGGAGGGGAGAGTGACACAGATGAAAAAGAATCCAAAAAATTACATTTCAAACGTTATGTACCAAGATCACAATTTCGTCGAGAATTGATCAAAGGTTCCATGCGTGTTCAAAAATGTAAAACGAGTGTTTGGTCAATATATCTAGAAAAACCACATTCCAGATTTTTTACAAACAGAATAGATTCTTTGTTTTATACTTTTCTTAAGTATTGCGAGTTTATTAGAGGAATTTTTCTAGAGTATACGGGAAAAATCTCAGAATTTGAACGTTTGGTTTATTACTCTTCTTTCGAAGATGTCCTTATTACTATAGAAGAATTGGAAAACGAACCGACCGAAAGGGAAAAAATAGACGAACAAATAATGGAGGCCGAAAGAGCCTGGGAGGAGGAGTATACGTACGGTCAACCACTAAGGGCTGCGCTTCTAGGCGCCCAGGCAATTCTTAGAAAATATATTATATTCCCTTTATTGATAGTAGCGAAAAATATTGGCCGTATGTTATTATTGCAACGGCCTGAGTGGTCGCAAGATTTCAAAGAGTGGAAGAACGAAGTATATATAAAATGTACCTATAACGGTATTCCATTCTCAACCGAAAAACTTCCTGAATACTGGTCAGAAGACGGTTTCCAGATAATGGCAGTCTCTCCTTTCCGCCTAAAACCTTGGCACGACGGATATAGGCCTTTTGATCGAGACCCTTATCAAGTTGTTAATAAATTTTATAGTTATGATGAAGTTGGTCCTACAGAAAAAAAAGGGTTTTTTAATAATATTAAGCAATCATGTAAAAGATTTGATAAGCGAGCGCGCCAAATATTTGCGCGAATACGCTACTTATTTGAGCGAGCACGTCAAAGAGCGTATCCATTTCGTAAAAAGTATAATATTAGGAAATTACGCAAAAATAAACTTCGGGAATCATATAAAAAAAATCAGGAATTATATAAAAAGGGATTATATATAAAACTTTGGGAATCATATAAAAAACTTTGGGAATCACATAAAAAACTTTGGGAATTCCATAAAGGGGAATTTTATGATAAACTTCAGGAATTATATAATAAATTTCAGGAATTATGTAAAATACTTCAGGAATTATATAATGACTTTCAGGAATTCGATAATAAATCTAAGGAAGCATCTAAAAAACTTCGGGAATTATATAAAAAAAAAGCTGAAAAAAAAAGCTGAAAAAAAAAGCTGAAGAAAAAGCTGAAGAAAAAGATATTGAATTGCCGTCGTATAAGCCTCCTAGACATTCGTATCCTTCACTTAAGCTTCGTACTCGTATGTATACCGGAGATGGGTATACGTTTTATAGAACTTGGCGTAATGCTAATATGAGAAGGCAGACGGGTGGAGGTACCCCTGCTCTTCCTCCGTTGCCGGAGGAGGAGCCTCCTACATCTTTATCAAAATTTTTACAAAAAGGAATATTAATTATTGAAGGATATCCAGCGTCTATGTCTATAAATAATGGGAATTTTCTTATGTATCAAATGATAGGTATTTCACGGGCTCATAGGAGTAGACACAAAATTAATCAAAAAATATACAGATACATAGACAAAAACAATTCTGATTTGCTTATTCTTGAAAATATTTTATTACCTAGACGTCGTCGAGAATTGAGAATTCTAACTTGTTTCAACCCAAGGAATAATAAAGTTGTGGATAAAAACCCAGTATTTTACAATGGGAATAGGGTAAAAAACGGTAGTCAATTTTTTGATAAAAGCAAAGATCTTGATCGAGATAAAAAGAAACTTATCAAATTCAAATCCTTTCTTTGGCCGAATTATCGATTAGAAGATTTAGCTTGTATGAATCGTTATTGTATCCATACTAATAACGGCAGTCGTTTTAGTATGTTAAGAATACGTATGTATCCACGATTAAAAACTCATTTATGATACATTTATCTTATATATTCCTTATCGTCTAGTAGATAAATAGATGCGCACGCGCCTTGTCTTAGCGTCCAATTTCGATACATGATACTAATTCGATAACGTATCAATTAGATCCAGAAATGAATCAACAGAATTTTCTTTATTCATTTTATCAAAATGAATAAAGAAAATTCTGATTATTATGTGTACCAGATAAAAATAGCTGGCATTATTATTACTGATCGGCAAAATTCCATATTTGGTAAAAAAAAAAAGAAGTTTTAAATTTTATGACAAAAAAATCATTCATATCTGTTATTTCGCATGAAGAAAAAGAAGAAAACAGGGGGTCCGTTGAATTTCAAGTATTCCGTTTTAGCAATAAGATAGAAAGACTTACTTCACATTTGGAATTGCACAAAAAAGACTATTCATCTCAGAGAGGTCTACGAAAAATTCTAGGAAAACGGCAACGACTACTGGCTTATTTGTTAAAAAAAGATGGAGTACGCTATAAAGAATTAATCAGTCAATTGAACATTCGAAAGCTAAAATAAAAACACGTTAATTTGAAGAGTCGTTTTGAATTATTTGATTTATTAGATCTTGAATTTTGATGAACTTCTTTTTGTTTTCAGCAATTCATGGAAAACTGAATAATGAATCGGGGAAAACCTATGGCTGTACCAACTACAAGAAAAGACCTCATGATAGTCAATATGGGTCCTCACCATCCATCCATGCATGGCGTTCTCCGACTTATCCTTACTTTAGACGGTGAAGATGTTATTGACTGTGAACCAATATTGGGTTATTTACACAGAGGGATGGAAAAAATTGCGGAAAACCGAACAATTATACAATATCTGCCTTATGTAACACGTTGGGATTATTTAGCCACTATGTTCACCGAAGCAATAACGGTAAATGGGCCAGAACAATTGGGAAATATTCAAGTACCTAAGAGGGCTAGCTATATCAGAGTGATTATGCTGGAGTTAAGTCGTATAGCTTCTCATTTGTTATGGCTCGGCCCTTTTATGGCAGATATTGGCGCGCAGACCCCCTTCTTCTATATTTTCAGAGAAAGAGAATTGGTATATGATTTATTCGAAGCTGCCACCGGTATGAGAATGATGCATAATTATTTTCGTATCGGCGGAGTAGCTGCCGACCTACCTTATGGATGGATAGATAAATGTTTAGATTTTTGTGATTATTTTTTAACAGGGATTGCTGAATACCAAAAACTTATTACACGAAATCCTATTTTTTTAGAACGAGTTGAAGGAGTGGGCATTATTGGTGGAGAAGAGGCAATAAATTGGGGTTTATCGGGACCAATGCTACGAGCTTCCGGAATACAATGGGATCTTCGTAAAGTTGATCATTATGAGTGTTACGACGAATTTGATTGGGAAGTCCAATGGCAAAAAGAAGGAGATTCATTAGCTCGTTATTTAATACGAATCGGTGAAATGGCAGAATCCATCAAAATTATTCAACAGGCTCTAGAAGGAATTCCAGGGGGTCCCTATGAGAATTTAGAAATCCGACGCTTTAATAGAATAAAATATCCTGAATGGAATGATTTTGAATATCGATTCATTAGTAAAAAGCCATCCCCTGCTTTTGAATTGTCGAAACAAGAACTTTATGTAAGAGTCGAAGCCCCAAAGGGGGAATTGGGAATATTTTTGATAGGAGACCAGAGTGTTTTTCCTTGGAGATGGAAAATTCGTTCCCCGGGTTTTATCAATTTGCAAATTCTTCCTCAGTTAGTTAAAAAAATGAAATTGGCTGATATTATGACGATACTAGGTAGCATAGATATTATTATGGGAGAAGTTGATCGTTGAAATGATAATTGATACAACAGAAGTACAAGCTATCAAGTCTTTTTCCAGATTAGAATCCTTAAAAGAGGTTTATGAAACTATATGGATGCTTGTCCCTATTTTGATTCTCATATTGGGAATCACAACAGGTGTACTAGTAATTGTGTGGTTAGAAAGAGAAATATCCGCAGGTATACAACAACGTATTGGACCTGAATACGCCGGCCCTTTGGGAATTCTTCAAGCTCTAGCAGACGGGATAAAATTACTTTTGAAAGAGAACCTTCTTCCATCTAGGGGGGATACACGTTTATTTAGTATCGGACCCTCTATAGCAGTCATATCAATTCTACTAAGTTATTCAGTAATTCCTTTTGGCTATCGCCTTATTCTAGCCGATCTCAGTATTGGTGTTTTTTTATGGATTGCCGTTTCAAGTATTGCTCCAATTGGACTTCTTATGTCAGGATATGGATCAAATAATAAATATTCCTTTTTAGGTGGTCTACGGGCTGCTGCTCAATCAATTAGTTATGAAATACCATTAACTCTATGTGTGTTATCAACATCTCTACGTGTGATTCGTTGAGACATAAGTCTTCCTCCATTTCTTTTTAGGTTTCTAAGAATAAAAATTAAACGTATTAAATAGATATATCTTTCTTTCTTTTTTTATTCACTAGCCCGGATTGCTAAACTAAACTAGATAGTTAGATGAGTGAAAGAAAACAGCTTCGAAATTCGCAGTAAAAAAATTGAATCTCATTTCCTATGTACAAGGGTTAAACGAAAATAAACATAAGCAGTCAAGACTCTTTACCCCAAGATTGGTTAATAAGTCATCATGTCTTGAAGCGGGTTGAAAAGAACAACTCTATGGAGCTTTTACTATCTTTTGTATGTATTCCCATACATGAATTACCATAGAGATTGAGAAAAAATGAGTGGATGATTAGGAACACAAAAGTACACAAAGGATTCGTAATAGAGATTATGTAAGTTATTCGAAGAGACTTTTATACATAAAAGAAATACTAATTAGGGCTTTAAATTTGTAGAAACGATCAAGTAGTACTCCCAAAAATGAAATTCCGATCCAGAGTATGATCCTATCCACCGATTATATGAATAACTATCAGTAACGAAGTAATCCTTTACCCTTTCTTTCTTTTATTTAGGTTTAATATAAAAGTAAAGTAAAGGAACGAAAAGAAAGTATGGAATTGCAAAAAAAATCTTTTTTATCTGATATCCATATTAATGGAAATGAAATTTTTGTCATGTCATAAATAATGAATGTTTAATTCTTTTTTTTTCGGAATCGAAAAAAAAAGTGAACTATTTATTGATATTGGTAATAAAGAGTATTTTTTTTGAAGGATCTAAGTTATTACTCAATAAAAAAATTGAAATTCTTAAACTTAAAGTAAGGGATAAGATCAATTCCGAAGCACTTTTTTTATAGTATAGCAGACAGAATTCCATTAGTCTAATTCAGGAACTTTCGATTGATTTTAACTTTATCTATCCTACAAGTATATCAAGATTAAATAAAGAATATCTAATCAGTCCCTAGATTTATTTATGGCTCTCGAGGAGCCGTATGAGGTGAAAATCTCATGTACGGTTCTGGAATAGCGATGATAAGAGTGATCTTATCATCGACTATGATTATCTAACAGTTCAAGTACAGTTGATATAGTTGAGGCGCAGTCAAAATATGGTTTTTGGGGATGGAATTTGTGGCGGCAACCTATAGGGTTTATTGTTTTTATAATTTCTTCTCTAGCCGAATGCGAGAGATTGCCTTTTGATTTACCAGAAGCAGAAGAAGAATTAGTAGCAGGTTATCAAACCGAATATTCGGGTATCAAATTTGGTTTATTTTATGTTGCTTCCTATTTAAATCTACTAGTCTCTTCACTATTTGTAACAGTTCTTTACTTGGGTGGTTGGAATCTCTCTATTCCATACATATTGATTCCTGAGTTTTTGGAAATAAATAAAGCGTATGGAGTCTTTGGAACAACAATTGGTATTTTCATTACATTAGCGAAAACTTTTTTGTTCTTGTTCATTCCTATCACAACAAGGTGGACTTTACCTAGACTGAGAATGGACCAATTATTAAATCTTGGATGGAAATTTCTTTTACCTATTTCTTTAGGTAATCTATTATTAACAACTTCTTCCCAACTCCTTTCATTATAAATTTATATAAAAAAATCGAATAGAATATTTGATATTCACTATAATTCAAATTCAAATATTCAAATTCAATTCACAACTTGTATCAAACAAGAGAAAGAAACAAAATCCAATTTATTATTGATATTTACTATATGTTCCCTATGGTAACTGGGTTCATCAATTATGGTCAACAAGCAGTACGGGCGGCAAGGTACATTGGTCAAAGTTTTATGATTACCCTATCTCATGCCAACCGTTTACCCGTAACTATTCAATACCCTTATGAAAAATTGATCACATCGGAGCGTTTTCGTGGTCGAATACACTTTGAATTTGATAAATGCATTGCTTGTGAAGTATGTGTTCGTGTATGTCCTATAGATCTACCTGCTGTTGATTGGAAATTGGAAACGGATATTCGAAAGAAACGATTGTTTAATTACAGCATTGATTTCGGAATCTGTATATTTTGTGGTAATTGTGTTGAGTATTGCCCAACAAATTGTTTATCAATGACTGAAGAATATGAGCTTTCTACTTATGATCGTCACGAATTAAATTATAATCAAATTGCTCTGGGTCGTTTACCAATATCAATAACGGATGATTACACAATTCGAACAATTTTGAATTCGCCTCAAACAAAAGAGAAATCTCATAACAAATGAGAAATCTTGTGATGGAAGAAATTACTAAGGTTCTTTTATTTAATTTTAAATTTAAATTCAAAAAGTTGATTTTTTTATTTTGGTCAAAAATTACAAACCCCGACTATTCTATTCACTATTCTATTGATTGATGAAAATCACAACTTAATTTGTATTGAAAATCTGTTTACTGTAATGATTTCCAATAGTTTTAGTTTCGAACGACTCTTTCAGATAAAAAAAGAATGCGATGGGTCCAATAACTTTAATATGTATATCAAATTAGGATTTCATTTAATTAGCAATAATTAGTAGCGCATGAACTTCTTTTTTCCTGTCCAAGTCAATAAGATCATGAAAAATTCCTATTTTTTTATCTCTTATTTTACATATAATGGATTTAACTGGAGCAATACATGATTTTCTTTTAGTCTTTCTGGGGTCAGGTCTTATATTAGGGGGTCTCGGAGTGGTATTATTTACCAATCCTATTTTTTCTGCCTTTTCACTGGGATTGGTTCTTGTTTGTATATCTTTATTTTATATTCTAGCAAACTCGCATTTTGTAGCTTCTGCACAACTCCTTATTTATGTAGGAGCTATAAATGTTTTAATAATATTTGCTGTAATGTTCATGAGTGGGCCAGAATATGGCAAAGATTTTCATCTTTGGACTGTTGGGGATGGGGCTATTTCGTTGGTTTGTACAAGTCTTTTTGTTTCATTAATTATTACTATTCTAAATACGTCATGGTATGGGATTATTTGGACTACAAGATTAAACCAGATTCTAGAACAAGATTTGATAAATACTAGTCAACAAATTGGAATTCATTTATCAACAGATTTTTTTCTTCCATTTGAACTCATTTCAATAATTCTTTTAGTTGCTTTAATAGGTGCAATTTCTGTGGCTCGCCAATAAGTCAATAATTTATTTTTAAAACTAGCAATCCAAATAAAAATGAAATTTTATCCTATTCATTTCCATTCAATTTTATTCGAATTGATGCATAAAACGGAAATACTTTATAGATAGTTAGATTTATTAACAAACAAACTATTTTTTTATTCTTAAATTAAACTAAACTCCTCTATTCGAACTTCTTATATTCTAGTCAATAAAATCGGTTTAATTATTGTTCATATTGAAAAGAATCGAGATTGATAAGGAGTTGGTTAATGATGCTCGAACATGTACTTGTTTTGAGTGCCTATTTATTTTCTATAGGAATCTACGGACTATCCACGAGCCGAAATTTGGTTCGGGCTCTTATGTGTCTTGAACTTCTATTGAATGCAGTTAATCTAAATTTTGTAACATTTTCTGATTTTTTTGATAGTCGCCAATTAAAAGGAAACATTTTCGCAATTTTTGTTATAGCTATCGCAGCCGCTGAAGCTGCTATTGGACTGGCTATTGTTTCCTCAATTTATTGTAACAGAAAATCAACTCGTATCGATCAATCGAATTTATTGAATAAGTAGTTGTTTTTTTTTTAATTCTATTATATTCGGATTATAGATATATTAGAATTATAGAAATTAAATTTTTAATAGTCATCAATTCAAATTACATTACTAAGTATGGTACCTTAAGGTATAATCATACTTTCAAAAATGTAATAAATAAATATAAAGTATTTTGGACCTCTTTTTTTTTTTTATTTATTTTATAATAAGCCGATCCAATCCAGAAGTAGATTAATTCAAAAATTCTGGTAAATCATTGATTCGTCTGGTATTTGAATATTTGATTCATTTACTTTAACTAGAACTAGATCGAAATTTAATGAAGTTAAAAAAAAAATTATAGATTCAATGTCACATTCAGTAAAGATTTATGATACATGTATAGGGTGTACTCAATGCGTACGAGCTTGTCCTACGGATGTATTAGAAATGATACCTTGGGATGGATGTAAGGCTAAACAAATAGCCTCTGCTCCGAGAACAGAGGACTGTGTTGGTTGTAAAAGATGTGAGTCTGCCTGTCCAACCGATTTTTTAAGTGTTCGAGTTTATCTAGGGCCTGAAACAACTCGCAGTATGGGTCTAGCTTATTGATACGTTTCAGAAAACTCCACTTGAATCCAGTCTATTTGGATTTTTTTTACCGACAAAAACCCGTACCCTAACTATAGTTAGGGTACGGGTTTTTTTTGGATCAAGTGTATCTTGTCTTTACCATGAATTATTTTCCTTGGTTAACTACAATTGTAGTTTTGCCCCTATTTGCAGGTTCTTTAATTTTATTTTTTCCTCATAGAGGAAATAAGGTTATCCGGTGGTATACAGTATGTATTTCAATGCTAGAGCTCCTTATAACAACCTACGCATTCTGTTATCATTTCCAACCAGACGATCCATTAATACAACTGGCAGAAGATTATAAATGGATCAATTTTTTTGATTTTCACTGGAGATTAGGAATAGATGGACTTTCGATAGGGCCCATCTTACTGACGGGATTCATCACTACTTTAGCTACGTTAGCGGCTTGGCCGGTTACTCGAAATTCTCGATTATTCTATTTCATGATGTTAGCAATGTACAGTGGCCAAATAGGATCGTTTTCGTCCCGAGACCTTTTACTTTTTTTCATAATGTGGGAATTAGAATTAATTCCTGTTTATCTACTTTTATCTATGTGGGGGGGAAAGAAACGTCTCTATTCAGCTACTAAGTTTATTTTGTATACCGCAGGGGGTTCCATTTTCCTATTGCTGGGAGCTCTGGGTGTTGGTTTATATGGTTCCAATGAACCAACATTAAATTTTGAAACATTAGTTAATCAATCGTATCCTCTGGCATTAGAAATAATATTCTATATTGGATTTTTTATTGCTTTTGCTGTAAAATTATCGATTATTCCTTTACATACATGGTTATCAGATACCCATGGAGAAGCACATTACAGTACTTGTATGCTTCTAGCCGGAATCTTATTAAAAATGGGAGCGTATGGATTGGTTCGTATCAATATGGAACTATTGCCTCATGCTCATTTTAAATTTTCTCCCTGGTTGATAATAATAGGCACAATACAAATAATCTATGCAGCTTCAACATCTCTTGGGCAACGTAATTTAAAAAAAAGAATAGCCTATTCTTCTGTATCTCACATGGGTTTCATAATTATAGGAATTAGTTCTATAACCGATACGGGACTTAATGGAGCCATTTTACAAATAATCTCTCATGGCTTTATTGGTGCTGCACTTTTTTTCTTAGCGGGAACTAGTTACGATAGAATATGTCTTGTTTATCTCGACGAAATGGGCGGAATTGCTATTCCAATGCCAAAAATATTCACACTTTTCAGTAGCTTTTCGCTGGCATCCCTTGCGTTACCGGGCATGAGTGGTTTCATTGCAGAATTAATAGTATTTTGTGGAATAATTACCAGCCAAAAATATCTTTTACTACCCAAAATACTAATTTTTTTTGGAATGGCAATTGGAATGATATTAACTCCTATTTATTCATTATCTATGTCACGTCAAATGTTCTATGGATATAAGTTATTTAATATTCCAAACTCTTATTTTTTTGATTCTGGACCGCGCGAGTTATTTGTTTCGACTTCTATCTTTCTACCAGTAATAGGTATTGGCGTTTACCCGGATTTCGCTCTCTCACTATCAGTGGAGAAGGCGGAAGCTGTTCTATCCAATTTTTTTTATAGATAGCTTTCCTTTCATTTCATTAAATAAAAGAAAAAAAATGAAAAAAAAAAGTCTTTCTTCTTCTTTACATAAAGTCAAGAAGAAGAAAGGCCAGACCGAATTGAAATTATAATCAGTCATGTTTGACGTTTGCGAGAACCATTTAAAACTTTCTTTAAATGTTTATAAGAAACTTGCTTAGGCCTTGTCCTATGTTTAGATTCGCAAGTCCCTTTCTTCAATTTAATTAAGTGTTAATGTAAACGAACCATAACTATGTAGCCCTATTCCTAATAGATTGACCCCAAAATAACATATCCAAATTATAAGAAAGCCTATAAAAGCCACAATTGCAGAATCGGCACTCTGCAAATTTTTATTTGTTCTAACATGTAAATAAATAGCAAATAGGGTCCAAGTAATAAATGCCCAAGTTTCCTTTGGGTCCCAATTCCAATATGATCCCCATGCCTCATTGGCCCATACTGCTCCTGAAAGAATACCTGTGGTTAAAAAGAAAAATCCTAGACTAATAACACGATAACCCCAAAAATCCAGTTGTTCAATCAACTGAGACTTGTAATAATTCCGAACCGAAAGGGGAGAAGTGCTTTGTAAAATATTGCCTTTTTCATTCATGTATTGAATCTCACCGAAGAAAGATGAATCATTTAATAAATGTTTTCTTTTATCAAAAATCCTTATTATATCTTTTTTTATTTCTTTTTGAAATGTAATGATTAAAAGTGTTATTGATAATAATGATCCGCATAAAAGAGCTGCATAACCCAAGACCATCATACTTACATGCATCATTAACCAATGAGATTGGAGGGAGGGTACTAATATTGCGGATCTATGCATTTCCGTTAAGAGTCCCGAAGTAGCAAACCCTTGGGTAAAAATAGCACTTGGCGCGGTTATTGCACTTAGATTTTTTTTCTGTTTTTTAAAATAAGGAATCATATGAATAATGTAGAAACTCCAAGAAAGGAAGATTAATGATTCATATAGATCACTTAATGGGAAATGTTTCCAATAAATCCAACGAGTAACTAATAACCCTGTTAGACAGAAAAAAGTAATTATCATGCCCCTTTCAAATGAATCATATAGTCCTACTATCTCATTGACTAATAAAGTTATCAACTGAAGTATAATTACAATGGAAACCATTGAAAAGGAAATATGAGTTAAAATATGCTCTAAAGTCGAAAATATCATAAAAAAAAAAAAAGAAATCCTTCAATTGCAAATTAGTAAATGGAAATAATAAATGAAATTCATTTCATTATTCATTATAGAACTATTGAATCCTTTTGTTAATTTGTACGATGGCATGCCGCTACTCGGACTCGAACCGAGATGCTCTCGCACTGCTTCCTAAGAGCAGCGTGTCTACCAATTTCACCATAGCGGCTTCTTTTAAATCATAATAGCTCATTTTTAGTCAATCGTCCAGATTGGAGGAGTTAATTCAATGCAATATTTTTTTTTCCGAAACGAAACGTTCAAATCGATGAATAAAAAAATAGTTTGTTTGTTAATAAATCTAACTATCTATAAAGTATTTCCGTTTTATGCATCAATTCGAATAAAATTGAATGGAAATGAATAGGATAAAATTTCATTTTTATTTGGATTGCTAGTTTTAAAAATAAATTATTGACTTATTGGCGAGCCACAGAAATTGCACCTATTAAAGCAACTAAAAGAATTATTGAAATGAGTTCAAATGGAAGAAAAAAATCTGTTGATAAATGAATTCCAATTTGTTGACTAGTATTTATCAAATCTTGTTCTAGAATCTGGTTTAATCTTGTAGTCCAAATAATCCCATACCATGACGTATTTAGAATAGTAATAATTAATGAAACAAAAAGACTTGTACAAACCAACGAAATAGCCCCATCCCCAACAGTCCAAAGATGAAAATCTTTGCCATATTCTGGCCCACTCATGAACATTACAGCAAATATTATTAAAACATTTATAGCTCCTACATAAATAAGGAGTTGTGCAGAAGCTACAAAATGCGAGTTTGCTAGAATATAAAATAAAGATATACAAACAAGAACCAATCCCAGTGAAAAGGCAGAAAAAATAGGATTGGTAAATAATACCACTCCGAGACCCCCTAATATAAGACCTGACCCCAGAAAGACTAAAAGAAAATCATGTATTGCTCCAGTTAAATCCATTATATGTAAAATAAGAGATAAAAAAATAGGAATTTTTCATGATCTTATTGACTTGGACAGGAAAAAAGAAGTTCATGCGCTACTAATTATTGCTAATTAAATGAAATCCTAATTTGATATACATATTAAAGTTATTGGACCCATCGCATTCTTTTTTTATCTGAAAGAGTCGTTCGAAACTAAAACTATTGGAAATCATTACAGTAAACAGATTTTCAATACAAATTAAGTTGTGATTTTCATCAATCAATAGAATAGTGAATAGAATAGTCGGGGTTTGTAATTTTTGACCAAAATAAAAAAATCAACTTTTTGAATTTAAATTTAAAATTAAATAAAAGAACCTTAGTAATTTCTTCCATCACAAGATTTCTCATTTGTTATGAGATTTCTCTTTTGTTTGAGGCGAATTCAAAATTGTTCGAATTGTGTAATCATCCGTTATTGATATTGGTAAACGACCCAGAGCAATTTGATTATAATTTAATTCGTGACGATCATAAGTAGAAAGCTCATATTCTTCAGTCATTGATAAACAATTTGTTGGGCAATACTCAACACAATTACCACAAAATATACAGATTCCGAAATCAATGCTGTAATTAAACAATCGTTTCTTTCGAATATCCGTTTCCAATTTCCAATCAACAGCAGGTAGATCTATAGGACATACACGAACACATACTTCACAAGCAATGCATTTATCAAATTCAAAGTGTATTCGACCACGAAAACGCTCCGATGTGATCAATTTTTCATAAGGGTATTGAATAGTTACGGGTAAACGGTTGGCATGAGATAGGGTAATCATAAAACTTTGACCAATGTACCTTGCCGCCCGTACTGCTTGTTGACCATAATTGATGAACCCAGTTACCATAGGGAACATATAGTAAATATCAATAATAAATTGGATTTTGTTTCTTTCTCTTGTTTGATACAAGTTGTGAATTGAATTTGAATATTTGAATTTGAATTATAGTGAATATCAAATATTCTATTCGATTTTTTTATATAAATTTATAATGAAAGGAGTTGGGAAGAAGTTGTTAATAATAGATTACCTAAAGAAATAGGTAAAAGAAATTTCCATCCAAGATTTAATAATTGGTCCATTCTCAGTCTAGGTAAAGTCCACCTTGTTGTGATAGGAATGAACAAGAACAAAAAAGTTTTCGCTAATGTAATGAAAATACCAATTGTTGTTCCAAAGACTCCATACGCTTTATTTATTTCCAAAAACTCAGGAATCAATATGTATGGAATAGAGAGATTCCAACCACCCAAGTAAAGAACTGTTACAAATAGTGAAGAGACTAGTAGATTTAAATAGGAAGCAACATAAAATAAACCAAATTTGATACCCGAATATTCGGTTTGATAACCTGCTACTAATTCTTCTTCTGCTTCTGGTAAATCAAAAGGCAATCTCTCGCATTCGGCTAGAGAAGAAATTATAAAAACAATAAACCCTATAGGTTGCCGCCACAAATTCCATCCCCAAAAACCATATTTTGACTGCGCCTCAACTATATCAACTGTACTTGAACTGTTAGATAATCATAGTCGATGATAAGATCACTCTTATCATCGCTATTCCAGAACCGTACATGAGATTTTCACCTCATACGGCTCCTCGAGAGCCATAAATAAATCTAGGGACTGATTAGATATTCTTTATTTAATCTTGATATACTTGTAGGATAGATAAAGTTAAAATCAATCGAAAGTTCCTGAATTAGACTAATGGAATTCTGTCTGCTATACTATAAAAAAAGTGCTTCGGAATTGATCTTATCCCTTACTTTAAGTTTAAGAATTTCAATTTTTTTATTGAGTAATAACTTAGATCCTTCAAAAAAAATACTCTTTATTACCAATATCAATAAATAGTTCACTTTTTTTTTCGATTCCGAAAAAAAAAGAATTAAACATTCATTATTTATGACATGACAAAAATTTCATTTCCATTAATATGGATATCAGATAAAAAAGATTTTTTTTGCAATTCCATACTTTCTTTTCGTTCCTTTACTTTACTTTTATATTAAACCTAAATAAAAGAAAGAAAGGGTAAAGGATTACTTCGTTACTGATAGTTATTCATATAATCGGTGGATAGGATCATACTCTGGATCGGAATTTCATTTTTGGGAGTACTACTTGATCGTTTCTACAAATTTAAAGCCCTAATTAGTATTTCTTTTATGTATAAAAGTCTCTTCGAATAACTTACATAATCTCTATTACGAATCCTTTGTGTACTTTTGTGTTCCTAATCATCCACTCATTTTTTCTCAATCTCTATGGTAATTCATGTATGGGAATACATACAAAAGATAGTAAAAGCTCCATAGAGTTGTTCTTTTCAACCCGCTTCAAGACATGATGACTTATTAACCAATCTTGGGGTAAAGAGTCTTGACTGCTTATGTTTATTTTCGTTTAACCCTTGTACATAGGAAATGAGATTCAATTTTTTTACTGCGAATTTCGAAGCTGTTTTCTTTCACTCATCTAACTATCTAGTTTAGTTTAGCAATCCGGGCTAGTGAATAAAAAAAGAAAGAAAGATATATCTATTTAATACGTTTAATTTTTATTCTTAGAAACCTAAAAAGAAATGGAGGAAGACTTATGTCTCAACGAATCACACGTAGAGATGTTGATAACACACATAGAGTTAATGGTATTTCATAACTAATTGATTGAGCAGCAGCCCGTAGACCACCTAAAAAGGAATATTTATTATTTGATCCATATCCTGACATAAGAAGTCCAATTGGAGCAATACTTGAAACGGCAATCCATAAAAAAACACCAATACTGAGATCGGCTAGAATAAGGCGATAGCCAAAAGGAATTACTGAATAACTTAGTAGAATTGATATGACTGCTATAGAGGGTCCGATACTAAATAAACGTGTATCCCCCCTAGATGGAAGAAGGTTCTCTTTCAAAAGTAATTTTATCCCGTCTGCTAGAGCTTGAAGAATTCCCAAAGGGCCGGCGTATTCAGGTCCAATACGTTGTTGTATACCTGCGGATATTTCTCTTTCTAACCACACAATTACTAGTACACCTGTTGTGATTCCCAATATGAGAATCAAAATAGGGACAAGCATCCATATAGTTTCATAAACCTCTTTTAAGGATTCTAATCTGGAAAAAGACTTGATAGCTTGTACTTCTGTTGTATCAATTATCATTTCAACGATCAACTTCTCCCATAATAATATCTATGCTACCTAGTATCGTCATAATATCAGCCAATTTCATTTTTTTAACTAACTGAGGAAGAATTTGCAAATTGATAAAACCCGGGGAACGAATTTTCCATCTCCAAGGAAAAACACTCTGGTCTCCTATCAAAAATATTCCCAATTCCCCCTTTGGGGCTTCGACTCTTACATAAAGTTCTTGTTTCGACAATTCAAAAGCAGGGGATGGCTTTTTACTAATGAATCGATATTCAAAATCATTCCATTCAGGATATTTTATTCTATTAAAGCGTCGGATTTCTAAATTCTCATAGGGACCCCCTGGAATTCCTTCTAGAGCCTGTTGAATAATTTTGATGGATTCTGCCATTTCACCGATTCGTATTAAATAACGAGCTAATGAATCTCCTTCTTTTTGCCATTGGACTTCCCAATCAAATTCGTCGTAACACTCATAATGATCAACTTTACGAAGATCCCATTGTATTCCGGAAGCTCGTAGCATTGGTCCCGATAAACCCCAATTTATTGCCTCTTCTCCACCAATAATGCCCACTCCTTCAACTCGTTCTAAAAAAATAGGATTTCGTGTAATAAGTTTTTGGTATTCAGCAATCCCTGTTAAAAAATAATCACAAAAATCTAAACATTTATCTATCCATCCATAAGGTAGGTCGGCAGCTACTCCGCCGATACGAAAATAATTATGCATCATTCTCATACCGGTGGCAGCTTCGAATAAATCATATACCAATTCTCTTTCTCTGAAAATATAGAAGAAGGGGGTCTGCGCGCCAATATCTGCCATAAAAGGGCCGAGCCATAACAAATGAGAAGCTATACGACTTAACTCCAGCATAATCACTCTGATATAGCTAGCCCTCTTAGGTACTTGAATATTTCCCAATTGTTCTGGCCCATTTACCGTTATTGCTTCGGTGAACATAGTGGCTAAATAATCCCAACGTGTTACATAAGGCAGATATTGTATAATTGTTCGGTTTTCCGCAATTTTTTCCATCCCTCTGTGTAAATAACCCAATATTGGTTCACAGTCAATAACATCTTCACCGTCTAAAGTAAGGATAAGTCGGAGAACGCCATGCATGGATGGATGGTGAGGACCCATATTGACTATCATGAGGTCTTTTCTTGTAGTTGGTACAGCCATAGGTTTTCCCCGATTCATTATTCAGTTTTCCATGAATTGCTGAAAACAAAAAGAAGTTCATCAAAATTCAAGATCTAATAAATCAAATAATTCAAAACGACTCTTCAAATTAACGTGTTTTTATTTTAGCTTTCGAATGTTCAATTGACTGATTAATTCTTTATAGCGTACTCCATCTTTTTTTAACAAATAAGCCAGTAGTCGTTGCCGTTTTCCTAGAATTTTTCGTAGACCTCTCTGAGATGAATAGTCTTTTTTGTGCAATTCCAAATGTGAAGTAAGTCTTTCTATCTTATTGCTAAAACGGAATACTTGAAATTCAACGGACCCCCTGTTTTCTTCTTTTTCTTCATGCGAAATAACAGATATGAATGATTTTTTTGTCATAAAATTTAAAACTTCTTTTTTTTTTTACCAAATATGGAATTTTGCCGATCAGTAATAATAATGCCAGCTATTTTTATCTGGTACACATAATAATCAGAATTTTCTTTATTCATTTTGATAAAATGAATAAAGAAAATTCTGTTGATTCATTTCTGGATCTAATTGATACGTTATCGAATTAGTATCATGTATCGAAATTGGACGCTAAGACAAGGCGCGTGCGCATCTATTTATCTACTAGACGATAAGGAATATATAAGATAAATGTATCATAAATGAGTTTTTAATCGTGGATACATACGTATTCTTAACATACTAAAACGACTGCCGTTATTAGTATGGATACAATAACGATTCATACAAGCTAAATCTTCTAATCGATAATTCGGCCAAAGAAAGGATTTGAATTTGATAAGTTTCTTTTTATCTCGATCAAGATCTTTGCTTTTATCAAAAAATTGACTACCGTTTTTTACCCTATTCCCATTGTAAAATACTGGGTTTTTATCCACAACTTTATTATTCCTTGGGTTGAAACAAGTTAGAATTCTCAATTCTCGACGACGTCTAGGTAATAAAATATTTTCAAGAATAAGCAAATCAGAATTGTTTTTGTCTATGTATCTGTATATTTTTTGATTAATTTTGTGTCTACTCCTATGAGCCCGTGAAATACCTATCATTTGATACATAAGAAAATTCCCATTATTTATAGACATAGACGCTGGATATCCTTCAATAATTAATATTCCTTTTTGTAAAAATTTTGATAAAGATGTAGGAGGCTCCTCCTCCGGCAACGGAGGAAGAGCAGGGGTACCTCCACCCGTCTGCCTTCTCATATTAGCATTACGCCAAGTTCTATAAAACGTATACCCATCTCCGGTATACATACGAGTACGAAGCTTAAGTGAAGGATACGAATGTCTAGGAGGCTTATACGACGGCAATTCAATATCTTTTTCTTCAGCTTTTTCTTCAGCTTTTTTTTTCAGCTTTTTTTTTCAGCTTTTTTTTTATATAATTCCCGAAGTTTTTTAGATGCTTCCTTAGATTTATTATCGAATTCCTGAAAGTCATTATATAATTCCTGAAGTATTTTACATAATTCCTGAAATTTATTATATAATTCCTGAAGTTTATCATAAAATTCCCCTTTATGGAATTCCCAAAGTTTTTTATGTGATTCCCAAAGTTTTTTATATGATTCCCAAAGTTTTATATATAATCCCTTTTTATATAATTCCTGATTTTTTTTATATGATTCCCGAAGTTTATTTTTGCGTAATTTCCTAATATTATACTTTTTACGAAATGGATACGCTCTTTGACGTGCTCGCTCAAATAAGTAGCGTATTCGCGCAAATATTTGGCGCGCTCGCTTATCAAATCTTTTACATGATTGCTTAATATTATTAAAAAACCCTTTTTTTTCTGTAGGACCAACTTCATCATAACTATAAAATTTATTAACAACTTGATAAGGGTCTCGATCAAAAGGCCTATATCCGTCGTGCCAAGGTTTTAGGCGGAAAGGAGAGACTGCCATTATCTGGAAACCGTCTTCTGACCAGTATTCAGGAAGTTTTTCGGTTGAGAATGGAATACCGTTATAGGTACATTTTATATATACTTCGTTCTTCCACTCTTTGAAATCTTGCGACCACTCAGGCCGTTGCAATAATAACATACGGCCAATATTTTTCGCTACTATCAATAAAGGGAATATAATATATTTTCTAAGAATTGCCTGGGCGCCTAGAAGCGCAGCCCTTAGTGGTTGACCGTACGTATACTCCTCCTCCCAGGCTCTTTCGGCCTCCATTATTTGTTCGTCTATTTTTTCCCTTTCGGTCGGTTCGTTTTCCAATTCTTCTATAGTAATAAGGACATCTTCGAAAGAAGAGTAATAAACCAAACGTTCAAATTCTGAGATTTTTCCCGTATACTCTAGAAAAATTCCTCTAATAAACTCGCAATACTTAAGAAAAGTATAAAACAAAGAATCTATTCTGTTTGTAAAAAATCTGGAATGTGGTTTTTCTAGATATATTGACCAAACACTCGTTTTACATTTTTGAACACGCATGGAACCTTTGATCAATTCTCGACGAAATTGTGATCTTGGTACATAACGTTTGAAATGTAATTTTTTGGATTCTTTTTCATCTGTGTCACTCTCCCCTCCAGAAAGCAAAACAGTTGCACGCCTGCATGGCAGTCCGGCAATATCAGCCTCCACTAACACCGCATCTTTTTCTTGTTTCCGTAATTGTTGTATATTTTTTAGTAGACTGGATGGCCAGAAAAGAGTTTTTTTCTCGATTTCTTTTATTTTTCCCTCCCTTTCAATAAAATTTTGATGAAACCCTTTACTTTGAGCCAAGGAATCGTTTATAAAAGACATGAAATACCTAAATTCTGCTATAATTATCGCGTCGGGTCTACATTTTTCTAGGTACCTTTCATTATTTTTTATAAGTTGAGCTTCGGGTGGAAGAAAGAAGAGGTCAGTTAATCTTTTGAAGGGTGTGGGTGCAGGTGGCTTTTTGGGGTGTCCCTGAGGGGATCCCCTCTTAAGGGGATCAGATGTTTTTTGGAAATATTGTATTTTATCTTTTTTTTTATCGGCTAATCGAGTTTTTTTTTCCAATCCATTTATCTCTTTAAGCCCTTTTCTGTCTAAAACTGCAATTTCTTTAGAAAATTCAGTGCTTAAGCTGTTCTTTTTTTGTTCATTGGTACGAATCCCATAATTGTACAGTTCATCAGATGATAATTTTTCTGTTGTAGACAAAGAAGTCTTTTTTTGTATCATTCCCGAGAAAGCGGCTAAACTAGGTGGATGTGAAAAAGAAATTCTTTTTTTTCCATCATTTTGATCAGAAGTTGGGATTTTTTTATAGAATGCTTCTTTAAAAACTTTAAAAAGTTTAAAAAGGGGAGGAGAAGGCTCTTCCTTGGTAAATTCCCCTTCTTTCGCTAGGCCTATTCTATAAAAATATTCTTCAGCTTTTTCTCGGTCTATTTCCACTTCGGCTTCTTTCGGTTTATAAGTCAAAATAGGTAACGGCATTTTGTTAAAAATGAGTAGACATGTAAAAAATACGAGAATACCACCGATTAGACCAAAAAAATTTCTCAAATCGAAGATCAAATTCTGATAAAATCGAAACACATAGAAAAGGTACTTTTTAGTCCTAACAGGCTTACCCGATCTAACCAAATAATTTTGCTGTATCCATACTAATACGAATCTAACCGATTTCATGAATAAAATGTGACCAATTAACCAACCAACAAAACTACTTGTTAAAAATAATATCTTGTTGTTGTATCGAAACATATAAACGTTGAGTAATCTGAAAAACATTGTACTTGGGAAAAAAAAGAAATGGCTCAATAATTGAAAAAAGAGATTATTCAGGAATATACATTGAATGCTGAGATTACGCGTACGCATTGAATTTTTGCGAGTAGATTTTTCATCAACAAAAAAGTCTTCGTAACTGTACCACATGTAATGAAGGTAAAGATAAGGTACAGTTATGAAAGTTATTGTACGAGGCCTACTCAATACTAGACGCGGAGGCCTATAATAGATCGATATGAACATCAGGAGCTGTCCTATCAGAAAACCAGTTGATGCGGCTACCTCCTTCTCGATTGCTTCTTCTTCTCCTTCTTCTATAACCTGAAAATGAGCTTGGAGAAGTAAGAGATAAGAAGGGCCTATGGATAATGTGGTCAGAAATCCATAATAGAGTCCGACCACAACGACCGAATTCATTAGCTTCATAGCTAAAGATGCGGAATTGCCTAGTAGAAAAGACGGATAAATCATATAAAACTCCTTTTTTTTGTTTCAAATTTTTTGATTCCTACTATTCCTACTATAGTAGAATCGTTTTACTTTGTTTACTATAAGATGCGTCATCGTTCCAATTTGTTATAAGATTTTTTTGGGTTAGGCCGACTTCTATTGTTCGTATTTCGATTGTTCGTATTCGACGAAGATTTTTTTTATTTTTTTTTTCTATAAACAAAGTTGAATTCCCGGAATAAAGAGATTTTGCTATTGAAAAAGCTTTTAACGCTGCCCAATATCCCTTTTTTTTCCAAAAATTTTTACGAATATGCTTTTTGGAAATAGAAGTACGTTTTTTTGGAACTGCCATTTAAAATGGATTACTCATTGTTGTAGTTGGATGTGAAAAACATCTATTGGTCAAACGAATCTTTGTTTACTATATAATTAATTATCCATGTATTTTTTAGATTCTATACCATACAGGGCCTTTTAGTCAAATTTTTCATTATAGAAAAGCATAATCTAACTAAAAATATATGAAATATTTGTTTACTATATAATTAATTATCCATGTATTTTTTAGATTCTATACCATACAGGGCCTTTTAGTCAAATTTTTCATTATAGAAAAGCATAATCTAACTAAAAATATATGAAATATATATATATATATATTAAAATTCCCTAAAATATTCAATTAGGAGAAACAAAATTTTCTATGGAGTATAATATTTATTTATAATTTAAAATACTTCGTGCGAAATTGATGAATAAATTTAATAAAAATTAAATAATTAATCAAAATTTCTACTTATACTTAAGATCTCTATATATTTTGTATATTTTTGCTGTATTTCATTTAATTTACATGCGCATATTAAGCCACATCGAAAAATTTAAGTTAGCAAATCTTAATTGAAAAGCTTGAATTTTTTCTTTTTTTTTTCGAAAATCTAAATAAATCGAATTTCCAATTTTCAAATTGAAATGATATCCATAATTTAATCCCATAAATTAATTTGTTTAAAGAATCCATAATTTGAGACATTTTAGTGATTTTTTTTTATTCTATGTTATGGTAAAGTAGTAAAGTAAAGTAAAGTAAAGTAAAGTAAGAGGTATCATATCCTTTTTTTCTATAAACTATATAAAATATATAACTATAAAAAAAAAAAGAATATTTTTCTATGTTTTTTTTGTTTTTCGTTTGGAACGGAAGACAATCAAATAATTTTTCGTAAAACCAGTTAATAATTATGAATAAACTACTGAATAAACTTATTAAAATAACTAGTTCCTAGTTTTTTGTATTACTTATTTTTTTATTAGATTGTTTATTAGATTTTTAGTAGATCTTCTGATTCATACTATTTTTTAGTCTAATTTTTTTATCTTTATTATATATATTATAAATAACTTAACTGTAAATGAAAGTAGAATTTTTTTGATTCCTACTTCAGAGACTTCAACATTTTACATTTACTTAAATAATTAAGGATTTACTTTTACTAACAAATTAATTATTTGACCAATTAGAACTTCTTGGTTTGAATATTAAAATAAAAAATGTTTAATAATATTAATTAAAAATTTTATTTAATATAAAATAGTAAATTAACAAATTCTATTTTTTTAAGTTATGTAAAATAAAAACTTGATTTTTTTTATTGGCTTCTTTCAATTCAAAAGAGGCAAGAACCGGCGAATCGTAAACAAAAAATAAAATTTAAATAAAAAATTTAGATATTTGATTATGGAACATATATACCAATATGCATGGATCATACCCTTCACTCCACTTCCGGTTCCTTTGTTAATAGGAGTGGGACTTCTCCTTTTTCCGACGACAACAAAAAATCTTCGGCGTATTTGGGCTTTTTCTAGTATTTTGTTGTTAAGTATAGTTATGATTTTCTCGATGAAGCTGTCTATTCAGCAAATAAATAGCAATTCTATTTATCAATATGTATGGTCTTGGACTATTAATAATGATTTTTCTTTAGAATTCGGCTACTTGATCGATCCACTTACCTCTATTATGTCAATGTTAATTACTACTGTTGCAATTCTAGTTCTTGTTTATAGTGATAATTATATGTCTCATGATCGGGGATATTTGAGATTTTTTGCTTATATGAGTTTTTTCAATACTTCCATGCTGGGATTAGTTACTAGTTCAAATTTGATACAAATTTATATTTTTTGGGAATTAGTTGGAATGTGTTCGTATCTATTAATAGGGTTTTGGTTCATACGACCTATTGCTGCAAATGCCTGTCAAAAAGCGTTTGTGACTAATCGTGTAGGGGATTTTGGCTTATTATTAGGAATTTTAGGTATTTATTGGATAACAGGCAGTTTCGAGTTTCGGGATTTGTTTGAAATATTCAATAACTTAATTAATAAAAATGAGATCCATTTTTTATTTTGTATTTTGTGTACTTTCTTGTTATTTGCTGGTGCAGTTGCTAAATCTGCCCAATTTCCCCTTCATGTATGGTTACCTGATGCTATGGAGGGGCCTACTCCTATTTCAGCTCTCATACATGCTGCTACCATGGTAGCGGCGGGGATTTTTCTAGTCGCTCGACTTCTTCCTCTTTTCGTAGTCATACCTTACATAACGAATGGAATATCTTTTATAGGTATAATAACCGTACTATTAGGAGCTACTTTAGCTCTTGCTCAAAAAGACATTAAGAGAAGTTTAGCTTATTCTACAATGTCTCAACTGGGTTATATGATGTTAGCCCTAGGTATAGGTTCTTATCGAGCTGCTTTATTTCATTTGATTACTCATGCTTATTCAAAAGCATTATTGTTTTTAGGATCCGGATCCGTTATTCATTCAATGGAAGCTATTGTTGGATATTCTCCAGATAAAAGTCAGAATATGGTTCTTATGGGGGGATTAACAAAACATGTGCCAATTACAAAAACTGCTTTTTTAATAGGTACACTTTCTCTTTGTGGTATTCCGCCTCTTGCTTGTTTTTGGTCCAAAGATGAAATTCTTAATGGTAGTTGGTTATATTCGCCGATTTTCGCAATAATAGCTTATTTCACGGCCGGATTAACTGCATTTTATATGTTTCGAATCTATTTACTTACTTTTGAAGGTCATTTGAACATTTATTTAAAAAATTACAGTGGAAAAAAAAGTAGTTACTTCTATTCAATATCTCTATGGGGTAAAGAAGGATTGAAAACGATGAATATTAATAAAAATTTTGGTTTATTAACCTTATTAACAATGAACAATAAGGAAAGGGCTTCTTTTTTTTCGAAAACAAAAAACCTATATAAAATTGATGGAAATTTAATAAAAATGATCCGATCTTTTATTACTATTACTGATTTTGACAATAAAAATATTTCTTCATATCCTCATGAATCGGACAATACTATGTTATTTACTCTGGTTGTATTGATTCTGTTTACTTCCTTCATTGGATTCATAGGAATTCCATTCAATCACGAAGGAACGGATTTGGATATATTAACTCAATGGTTAACTCCATCTATAAATCTTTTACATTCAAATTCGAAGAATTCTGTGGATTGGTATGAATTTGTGATAAATGCAACTTTTTCGGTTAGTATAGCTTATTGGGGAATATTTATAGCCTTCTTTTTATATAAACCTATTTATTCATCATTAATAAATTTTGACT